GAGGGCGTAGTTATATGATAAAAAAAACCACTTGTCATATAAAGATTCTTTTAAAAGAAAAATAGATATTTTTTATTCATCTAAAGAAATATAATTTAGATTCCTATTTAGAAAAAAATGGATGGAAAAATAATAGAAAAATATGGGACAAAAAATAAATCCACTTGGTTTTAGACTTGGAACAACTCAAAGTCATCATTCTTTTTGGTTCGCAAAACCAAAGAATTTCTCCATGGGTCTACAAGAAGATGAAAGAATACGGAATTGTATTAAGGACTATGTAAAAAAAAATAAGAGAATATCTTCAGGTTTCGAAGGAATTGCCCATATAGGAATTCAAAAAAGAATAGATTTGATTCAGGTCATAATCTATATTGGATTTCCCAATTTATTAATAGAAGGACGAACACGGGGAGTCGAAGAATTACAGATGAATGTACAAAAAGAGTTTCATTCTGTAAACCGGAGACTCAACATTGCTATCACAAGAATTGAAAAGCCTTATGGACAACCTAATATTCTTGCAGAATATATAGCTTTACAATTAAAAAATAGAGTCTCATTTCGAAAGGCAATGAAAAAAGCTATTGAATTAACTGAACAAACAGGTACAAAAGGAATTCAAGTGCAAATTGCAGGGCGTATCGACGGAAAAGAGATTGCACGTGTCGAATGGATCAGAGAAGGCAGGGTTCCCTTACAAACAATTCGCGCTAAAATTGATCACTGTTCCCATACAATTAGAACTATCTATGGAGTCTTAGGCATCAAAATTTGGATATTTGTAAACCAAGAATAAGAAAATAAGAATAATGGATCTTTCTTTATCTCGCCATTCTGCTCATCGATAGAAAAGATTTAGAAACTATTTCCTTCTTTTTATTTTTTTTTTTCTTAATCAAAGAAAAACGAACAATTCTAATTCTATAAGGTTAAATAAAAATTTGATTTACCCTTTATTTAATTTATATTTTAGTATAATTGCTATGCTCAGTGTGTGACTCGTTAGTTTTCTCTTTAGAGTTGAGAATTGAGATAAAAAAAAAACAGGCTGACCCCACTATAAACTTAGTAACTATCAAAACTAAAGAAACTCAAAACTAATAACCAACTTATTGCTTCGTATTGTCGAGATCCCAAGAAACAGTCACTATATGACTGAATCGATCATATAGTTGTAGCAACTGAAATCCTTTTCATAAAAAATAAATCTGATTATGAATTGTGAAAAAAAAAAAGGGATGTGGAAAAATGGAAGGATGATAGAAAGAGAGAATAAAGATCTCAATGATATATGATTCCCATATGTATGGTTTATGAAGAATTACCCCATAAAAAAAGCAGTGTTATAAAGCATCAACATCAATATACAATAAAAATACAAAATACACAATTCCAATATAATAAGAAATATACAAATAAAAAATAGAAAGAAAATAGAATAAATATAAGAAAATAATTTAAATTAAAATAAGAATCTAAATAATCTAATCAATATGTATAATATAGTCTATTATGTATCTAATAAGATAGAAATAGATAAAGAAATAATAAGATATCAAATATCAAAGATAGAAAAATAGATAATATAAAAAATAGAAAATAGAGAATAATTGAATCGAGCTTCGGGTTAATAAAAACTGAGGAGACTGACTCGGAAACAAATAACAGATTTTGTTGAGAGCTCCATTGCAGAGTTCAGGCCTAAGCATTAATGGAGAAGCTATGGGAACGATGGAACCTGTGACTACATAGGATTTTCTTGAAAACGAATCAATCCTAATGATTCATTGGGTAGGATGGCGGAATGAACCAAGAAAAAATGGATTTCTTCTTAAGGGTCATGAATTGACCCTACAAATGAAGGAGGAAAGAGTCAATATTCGCCCGCGAACCCTTTCTTTATTTTTATTTCATTTAAGAATTTCATTTCTTGGATGACTATTGGCGTGATTCAATAGAGGTAAAGTAAAATACTTTATAAATATTGATAAAAGAAAGAAGCATTATATATAAACAAACACGCCTAGTTATCTAGTTATATATACAGCTACTTATGTAACAAATTCAATATCAAAAAGAATTAGTATATTCTATCTTTTGATAGAGAATGAAATACATATATACATGTATATATGTAATATTATTGAATCATTTCATTCGCGAGGAGCTGGATGAGAAGAAACTCTCATGTCCGGTTCTGCAGTAGAGATGGAATTCAGAAACAACCATCAACTATAACCCCAAAAGAACCAGATTTCGTAAACAACATAGAGGTAGAATGAAGGGAATATCTTGTCGAGGCAATCATATTTGTTTTGGCAGATATGCTCTTCAGGCACTTGAACCTGCTTGGATCACAGCTAGACAAATAGAAGCAGGGCGAAGAGCAATGACACGATATGCGCGTCGTGGTGGAAAGATATGGGTACGTATCTTTCCCGACAAACCTGTTACTGTAAGACCTACAGAAACACGTATGGGTTCGGGCAAGGGATCCCCCGAATATTGGGTATCCGTTGTTAAACCGGGCCGAATACTTTATGAAATGAGTGGAGTATCAGAAACTGTAGCCAAAGCTGCTATGGAAATAGCTGCATGCAAAATGCCTATACGAACTCAATTTGTTATTTCAGGATAGGTAAACAAAAGTAAAAGGAGTATTGAGAATGAAAAAACAACCACGGATTTCTTTATCTCTGGACAGACAATATTTCTTTTTTCCCTTATCCCTTGCATTGAAATAAGAGATTCAAATAAGAATGATATGATTCAACCTCAGACCCTTTTGAATGTAGCGGATAACAGTGGAGCTCAAGAATTGATGTGTATTCGAATCATAGGAACTGGTAATCACCGATATGCTCATATCGGCGATGTTATTGTTGCTGTAATAAAAGAAGCAGTGCCCAACATGCCTCTAGAAAGATCAGAAATAATTAGAGCTGTAATTGTGCGCACGTGTAAAGAACTCAAACGTGACAACGGCATGATAATACGATATGATGACAATGCAGCGGTTATCATTGATCAAGAAGGAAATCCAAAAGGAACTCGAATTTTTGGTGCGATTGCTCGGGAATTGAGACAGTTGAATTTTACTAAAATAGTTTCATTAGCACCCGAAGTATTATAGATGAAAATAGGATATATCCTATCTATATATAGAATATATAGATAGAATAGAATATTCAAATATCTGAAATAGATCTGATTAATAGATTGTGTCTCATGCATATACTTTAAATTTCTAATAATTTTTTAGAATTTAATAATTTCAAAAAAAAAAGAATTCAATAAAAAATAAAACAAAAAAGAAGCATGTTGATTATATCAAAATGAGGAGGCACCAATAACTATAGTTCGTCATGGGTAGGGACATTATTGCCGATATAATAACTTCTATAAGAAATGCTGACATGGATCAAAAGGGAAGAGTTCAAATAGTATCTACTAATATCACTAAAAACATTGTGAAAATACTTTTACGAGAAGGTTTTATTGAAAACGTTCGAAAACATCAAGAAAGTCAAAAAAATTTCTTGGTTTCAACCTTACGACATAGAAAGACTAGGAAAGGGAATAAAATAATTTTAAAGCGTATCAGCCGACCCGGTCTACGAATCTATTCCAACTATCAACGAATTCCTAAGATTTTAGGTGGAATGGGAATTGTAATTCTTTCTACTTCTCGAGGTATAATGACAGATCGAGAAGCTCGACTAGAAAAAATTGGAGGAGAAATTTTGTGTTATATATGGTGATTCTCCTCGGATACCCTAAATTTCTCTCGAACTTACTATTTGTAAAATAGAGAAGAAAAGTGAATTATAGAACTCTTCCTCTATTAGTTGATACTGAAAGGGGGTTCCCTGGAATGAAAGAACAAAAATTGATTCATGAGGGTTTAATTACTGAATCACTTCCCAACGGTATGTTCCGAGTTCGGTTAGATAATGAAGATCTAATTCTAGGTTATATTTCAGGGAGAATCCGGCGCAGTTTTATACGTATACGACCCGGAGATAGAGTAAAAATAGAAATGAGTCGTTATGATTCAACCAGGGGACGTATAATTTATAGACTTCGCAAAAAAGATTCGAACGATTAGATCATTCTTTTAAACATCCTTTTCGTAGGGATATAATTCGAAGTTCAAAAATGCAATAAACTGATTTTTGTTTCCAAAAAAATAGATTCAGAATGAAGGTAAGGAATTCTAAATATGAAAATAAGGGCTTCTGTTCGTAAAATTTGTGAAAAATGTCGCTTGATTCGTAGGCGAGGGCGAATTATAGTCATTTGTTCCAATCCGAGACATAAACAGAGACAGGGGTAATCCTTCTCAAGTTCTAACTCTTTAAAAGAAAAACCCATGTACATGTAAAAAGAAAGAAGAATGGATTCGTTTTCATATGAAATGGATATCTCCGTATCTTTCTGTAGATTTATGATTCTTCTTTCTTTTTATTTTATTCTTATGAATATGATCTAATAAAATATGACAAAACCTATAGCAAAAATTGGTTTACGTAAGAATGCACGCATTGGTTCAAATAAGAATGAACGTAGAATACCAAAAGGAGTTATTCATGTTCAAGCGAGTTTCAACAATACTATTGTAACTGTTACAGACGTACGAGGTCGGGTGGTTTCTTGGGCTTCCGCAGGTACTTCTGGATTCAGAGGCACAAGAAAAGGAACACCCTATGCTGCTCAAGCCGCGGCATTTAATGCTATTCGTACATTAGTGGATCAGGGTATGCAACGAGCAGAAGTTATGATAAAGGGTCCAGGTCTCGGAAGAGATGCGGCATTACGAGCCATTCGTAGAAATGGGATGCTATTAAGTTTCGTACGTGATGTAACACCCATGCCGCATAATGGATGTCGCCCCCCTAAAAAAAGACGTGTGTAGAAATAATAATTCAAGAGATTCCAAGAGAAATAAATGATTCAATGATCTGATCCAATAATCATAAAGAAAAGAAAAATAATAGTATGGTTCGAGAAGAAGTAGCAGGATCCACTCGAACACTACAGTGGAAATGTGTTGAATCAAGAGTAGACAGCAAGCGTCTTTATTATGGTCGTTTCGTTCTGTCCCCGCTTATGAAAGGTCAAGCCGATACCATAGGTATTGCCATGCGAAGGGCTTTACTTGGAGAAATAGAAGGAACATGTATCACACGTGCAACATCTGAAAATGTGCTGCATGAATATTCTACGATAGCAGGTATTGAAGAATCAGTACATGAGATTTTAATAAATTTGAAAGAGATTGTACTGAGAAGTAATCTCTATGGAGTTAGGGACGCATCCATTTGCGTCAGGGGTCCAAAATACATAACAGCTCAAGATATCATCTCACCGCCTTCTGTAGAAATAGTTGACACGACACAGCATATAGCTAACCTGACAGAACCAATTGATTTGTGTATTGAATTACAAATCAAGAGAGATCGCGGATATCGTATGAAATCCACAAACGACTCTCACGATGGAAGTTATCCTATAGATATAGGATCCATGCCTGTTCGAAATGCGAATCATAGTATTCATTCTTATGGGAATGGGAATGAAAAACAAGAGATACTCTTTCTAGAAATATGGACGAATGGAAGTTTAACTCCTAAAGAAGCACTTTATGAAGCTTCTCGTAATTTGATTGATTTATTGATTCCTTTTCTACATGCAGAGGAAGAGGACATGAATTTCGAGGAAAATGAAAACAGATGGAATCTACCCTTTTGCTTTCAAGACAGATTCACTAATCGCAAGAAAAACAAAAAAGGAATTCCATTGACATGTATTTTTATTGACCAATCAGAATTGTCTTCCAGGACCTATAATTGTCTCAAAAGGTCCAATATACATACATTATTGGACCTTTTGAGTTACAGTCAAGAAGATCTTATGAAAATGGAATATTTTCGCATAGAAGATGTAAAACAGATATTGGGTACTCTACATAAGCATTTTGCAATCGATTTACCTAAGAAAAAGTTTTCATTTTAAATCCATTGGAATTTTTTCATTTTTTAGTTTTTCTAAATAAAAAAGAATAGAATGAGTTTTTAATCTCCGACACGGTCCATATATTTGCAGAATAGATCATAATAAGATTGATGTATCTAAGGAAGATCCCCTTCTGGATCTTCCTTAGATACCTATGTCGTGGTATTTAACGGTTTAATCAATTTGAAAAAGACCTAAAGTTAGGGATTTCTCAATAGGTAAAGTTGCTCCGATACCTAACCAAAGGGCTACTGCGGTACCGATCAAAAAGACTGTTGTAGCTACTGGACGACGAAATGGATTTTGGAATTTATTGACATTCTCCAAAAAAGGTACTGTCAATAATCCTATTGGTACTGAAACCATTAAAAGAACACCCAATAACTTATTGGGTACTGTGCGAAGTATTTGAAATACGGGAAAGAAGTACCATTCGGGTAATATTTCCAACGGAGTTGCAAACGGATCCGCCGGTTCACCGATCATTGACGGCTCTAGAACTGCTAAGCCCACACTACATGCAATAGTGCCTAGAATTACTACTGGAAAAATATATAAAAGATCATTGGGCCATGCAGGTTCTCCATAATAATTATGTCCCATCCCTTTAGCCAATTTAGCTCTTAATACAGGATCATTCAAATCAGGTTTCTTTGTTATTTGGATAGGTGAATCCTTGTGGATCCATCCCCCAAAGGAACCGGACATGATAATTTTTTATCATCCGGCTCGAGCAAGAATCAAAAGAATCACAGAAATAGATCCATAGAACATAAATAGGTCCATAGAAGATCTATATTTCATACATATCTACATATATACATATATAATGTAGAATGACTCTATGTAAGAAAAGATTTATCAAATTCCATTTCCCCGAGTTGCAACGATTCATTGCAAAGAATTCAGTTCTGGCAACAAGGAAATGCTCAATATCCAAGTAGGCTTACAAATTCGATCATGATCAAGTGCTTTTTGGATTGTCTCATGTCTTTTGGTTGGTATTTATCCCCACAACATCTCGATTGTATTACATACAAAAATACAAAGTTTTTACTTGTTACTAATAAAGTCTAGCCCCTGTTCTTCCTTAGATCCCTTATTTCACTCCGATAGTATCATAGATCAGGGTCGATGCAGAGGAAATGAATGCATCTACATACTATAAAAAACTTACTAAGATTACTATCAAATTAATACGAAATACTAATACTATCAATTAATTAGAATAAAATGACTAAAAAAAAAAAAGAAAAATCAAACAAAGTGGAATAAATAGAACATTGGATCATTCCACATCACTTATTCTAGGGATCTTACGGAGCCTGTTCGTGCATGACATGATTCGGGTATGATCATAGAAAATATTCTCCTCAAGCGAACCGGCCTATCCTATGCTACATAAAGGGACTGACGTGATGGTTGGATGCGGAGACACATTGGGTTATGAATTCCAATGTGGCGGATAAAATCATATATCTGCATGGGCCAATCAATAGTTCAAGTCACACACTCCCATAATCCATCCTCTTTTAGGAAAATATACTTCAACTATTTGATTCGTATCAAATAAACAATACTTCAGAGTTGAATAGAAGTATCCAAATAACATGCCTTATTCTTAAATAATCCATATTTGTAGCAATGAAAGACTCTTGTTCCTCCCCGATATGATAAATTACAAATATCTATGATCTGCCTTCTCTATAAAGGACCCGAAATACCTTGCTTACGTATCATTGGAAAATGCATTAACATAAATACGGCAGTAAGAAGAGGCAATACAAAAGTATGTAAACTATAAAAACGAGTCAAAGTGGATTGGCCCACACTAGCACTTCCACGTAATAATTCTACCAAAGGCGATCCTATTATAGGAATAGCTTCAGGCACGCCTGTTACAATTTTTACTGCCCAATAGCCAATTTGGTCCCGAGGTAAGGAATAACCAGTTACGCCAAAAGATGCGGTCAATACAGCCAGAACCACCCCTGTAACCCAAGTTAATTCGCGGGGTTTTTTAAACCCACCCGTAAGATACACACGAAATACGTGCAAGATCATCATTAGAACCATCATACTTGCTGACCATCGATGAACTGATCGAATTAACCAACCAAAGTTGGCCTCAGTCATTATGTATTGAACAGAGGAAAAAGCCTCTGTAACAGTTGGACGATAGTAAAAGGTCATAGCAAAACCCGTAGCTACTTGTACTAAAAAACAAGTAAGTGTAATCCCCCCTAGACAATAAAATATGTTGACATGAGGAGGAACATATTTACTAGTTATATCATCTGCAATCGCTTGAATCTCGAGACGTTCCTCGAACCAATCATATACTTTATTGAGATAGGTAACCCAAGAAAGACTCCCCCTCTGAGAGCCGTATATGAGAATTTCATCTCGTACGGCTCAAGCCGAAACACACAAATACTGGTTTCAACGGATATGGAATAGAGAGTTTCAAACTTCTTGTGGCTTAGCCGCTTGACTCGATTTGACCCAAAGATACGAAGTAATAAAAATCCGGAATCTCTTCTTTGTGATGATAATGCCAAGAAATAAAATCTCAAGTTGGCTCGTCCATCTTTCTTTATGTTAATCGTGACAGGCCTCTTGAATATTCTCTTCCCTATCTCTTTTTTTTTTTTGATAGGAATTCTCTTGTTGAGACCCTATGAATCAATTGAAACCTCAGATTCATACTAGAACCACGATGATTTAAGAAAGCCAAAGCTAAACTCAAAGGTTTTCTGAGTAAAAACCATTTGATCATCACTTCTTAAATGAATGTAATAACTCAACAAAATCTAGAGAAAGAGGTTTCTTTCGGTCAAAAGAAGTATGAAGAAAAAGATTTTTTGATTTATAAAAGACCTATTTCCATTTTTTTTAATCCGGTTGCGAGGTCTGAATAATAGGTATGAATCATAGTTCAAATATTTCTTTTCTTGATCTATTCTATATAGTCCGTGCTCCAGAGACTAGAATAAATATCTGACGAGGTAGAATCATCTTGATAGAGATGACAGGTCCGTTCTCTGTATTATCAATAGGATCGATTATAACAAGTCACACGCTCATATTCCGGAAATGAAATATCGAAACAAATAAATTTCACGATCGAACTACCAGAATGGTCTATAAATCCAAGTCTTAGGTAATCTTAAGTTGAAGTATTAAGTATTTTAAGCATTAAGTAAGTATAAGTAAAAGAATCTTTTTCGATTGAAAAACTAGGACTTCCTGGTTTTTATGAACTAATTAATTGAAATTCCATCCAGTAAAACAGATGAATTATAAATTTCTAAAATAATAGATAGAAATATTGCAAATAGAGCCATTGCAACTCCCATAAGTGGTGTAGTCCCCCACCCTGGAGCTACTTTTCCATATTCCGAATTCAATGGTTTCAATAAACTCCCTACGCCAGTTCGTCTTGGCCCAGATCTAGAACTACTCTCAACGGTTTTTGTAGCCATAAATCCTCTTTCATCATGGGTTGAAATCTGTTGACTTTGTATACCATTCCGTTGTAGTTGTAAATAAACGACATTATCGTGATCCTTTGTGATCTTGAAATTATCGAAAAAATGGAAACAGCAACCCTAGTCGCCATCTCCATATCCGGTTTACTTGTAAGCTTTACTGGGTATGCCTTATATACCGCTTTTGGGCAACCCTCTCAAAAATTAAGAGATCCCTTCGAAGAACATGGGGACTAGTTGAAGTAATGAGCCCCCCAATATGAATATGGGGGGCTCATTACTTCAATGGAAATAATGAAAAATCATTTCATTTTTTAGTTGGAACTTTAGGTGGTTCTCGAAAAAAGATAGCGAAAAAAATGATTCCTAAAGTCGAAACTAAGAGGAATGTATAAACCAATGCTTCCATAGATTCGATCGTGGTTTACAATTATAGCTTCCACACCTATTCATTTTGGATCATTTACTAAATAAATTCTCAATTGATATTTACAATTTACTAAAAATTTCCTATTACTAACTATTACTATCTATATAGTATGTATATATACTATATATAGATATAGTCATATCTTATTACTATTCTATTCTATATTTATATTGTATTATTCTTATTCTATTTCTAATCTTTCTATATTCTTCTTCTTTTTATGTATAAATAGATATAAATAGAATAAGAATATATGAAATATGAAATAGATAATAGATTCAATTAATATCTAAAATCTAAATTCTAGCTTCATTATAGAAATGAACAAATTTGAAATACTAAATAGCTAAATACTATATATAAATCTAATAGAAATATAAATTTCAATACTCTAAATACTAGAAATACTAGAATAAAATCAAAAAAAAAAAAAGAGAGGCAAAAGATGGCAAAGGAATTTTGTATCAGACTACTTGTCTCCTTGTAGTTGGATCTCCAAGTTTTTGGAATGCTCCAAATTCCACTTGAGCATCCAAATCTGGATCAATACCGGCAAAAACATCTCTGAACAAGGTTCTGGCGCCGTGCCAAATGTGTCCGAAAAAGAAGAGCAAAGCAAACGTAGCATGCCCAAAAGTGAACCAACCCCTTGGACTGCTACGAAAAACACCATCGGATTTCAAAGTAGCCCGGTCTAATTCAAAAATTTCACCTAATTGGGCACGTCTAGCATATTTTTTCACAGTAGCAGGATCACTATAAATGACTCCATTGAGTTCGCCACCATAGAATTCAACAGTTACCCCTACTTGTTCAACACTATACTTGGATTCTGCCCTTCTAAAAGGAACATCGGCCCTCACAATTCCGTCTCCATCTACCAAAACTACCGGAAATGTTTCAAAAAAGGTAGGCATACGACGTACAAAGAGTTCGCGCCCTTCTTTATCTCTAAATATGGGGTGCCCTAACCACCCAACAGCTATTCCATCCCCGTTATCCATTGAGCCTGCTCTGAATAATCCCCCTTTCGCTGGATTATTACCAATATAATCGTAAAAAGCTAATTTTTCGGGAATTTTAGACCAAGCTTCCGATAAGCTCAGATTTTCGGCTAGTCCGGCCCCAACTCTTCGATATATTTCTTGCTGGAAGTACCCCTGATCCCACTGATAACGAGTGGGGCCAAATAATTCGATTGGGGTAGTTGCTGAACCATACCACATAGTTCCAGCAACAACGAAAGCTGCAAAAAAAACAGCAGCAATACTACTGGAAAGCACAGTTTCAATATTACCCATGCGTAATCCTTTGTATAGACGTTGAGGTGGACGGACACTAAGATGGAATAGACCTGCTAATATGCCCAATGTACCTGCTGCAATATGATGAGAAGCTATTCCCCCCGGAACAAAAGGATCAAAACCTTCCGCACCCCACGCTGGATTTACAGATTGTACTTTTCCAGTTAGTCCATAAGGATCAGACACCCATATTCCAGGACCATATAAGCCTGTTACATGAAATGCACCAAAGCCAAAACAAGCGACTCCTGAAAGAAATAAATGAATTCCAAAGATCTTGGGCAAATCCAAAGAAGGTTTTCCCGTACGTTCATCACAGAATATTTCTAGGTCCCAATACACCCAATGCCAGATAGCTGCCAAGAAGCACAAGCCAGAGAACAAAATATGTGCCCCTGCCACGCCTTCATAACTCCAAATGCCCGGATTCGTTATAGTTCCTCCCGAGATACTCCAACCCCCCCACGAATTGGTTATTCCTAAACGAGTCATGAAGGGTATAACGAACATGCCTTGTCTCCACATTGGATCAAGAACAGGGTCAGAGGGATCAAAAACCGCTAATTCATATAGAGCCATCGAGCCGGCCCAACCAGAAACTAGAGCTGTATGCATTATATGGACAGAAAGTAATCGACCGGGATCATTCAATACAACAGTATGAACACGATACCAAGGCAAACCCATGTAAATACCCCTTTCTGAAAAAGAAATAGACATTATGTAACTTTATCGCATTGGAAAAGACTAGACCATGTATTTAACCTGTTCGGTAGATTTTGTATAGGAAAGGATTAATATTTATTTGTATTCCCTTCTTTTCTTTTTAATGAAATAGAATAGAAAGAGAAGGGAACAATTCTCTTTATTTATATTTATAAGGACAAAGAGAAACAGATCTTATTCTATACCCGATAAGTACCAATACGCAATGGGAGGATTTTTAGGGAAAAAGAATGCATAGATACTCTTTTAGAATTCGAAATCATTCGAACAATCGGCTGATCCGATCTCCCGTTCGTTACAATTTCTCTTTATTCATTCTGTCTTACTCTATGAACCTTCCAGTCTATATTTAGATACTAATATTCTAACTCATATTCTAAATTAGAATCTATAATACTATAATTACTATAATTCTATCTATATAATAATAGAATAAGAATACTAATATTCAGTTCTATTTTAGATAATATATAGAATATAAGATATAAAAAGAAGATATAAAATAAGAAAGAGAAAAAATGATGAAGACAATAAAACCATTGTTACGTTTCCATATTAAAGTAAAGTATAGTACTTCATTTTTTTCTTTATCTTAATGCCCATTGGTGTTCCAAAAGTACCTTTTCGGAGTCCTGGAGAGGAAGATGCAGCTTGGGTTGACGTATAGTGCGACTTGTCAGACATATTGGTCATATGGTATTTCCCCGTTATCTCCCCCGATCGAGTATTCTCTGTTTCGCCCAATCCAATAAATATATATATTCAATATTGTATTGATTGAACCATCAATAATTCGGAGCGTGAAGCACAATAATTCCTATTGGGGATCAATATTATCAATTAAAATAATTGATGGTTTACTTGGACTGAGAAAATAAAGTATCCAGGCTCCGTTCAGAGAATACCAAATTGGAAATGAAAGTAATAGAATGGGAGTGTAAATGTAGTAATATAAATAAGAAATATTAAATAAAGAATATAAAAATAAAATAGAAATCTCATTGAATTCTTAATAAATTCTGAAATTCATTAGTAATTCAAAAGAATATAATAGAACTTACTATAATAGAACTATAATAGAATCTTCTAATAGAATCTATTATGTAGAATATATGATGATTACATGATTACCACTTGTATCATAGGCTATTCTTAGACTTACTATAGGGATAATCTCAAACTGCCTACCAATGGAGTAGTATGATGAATACATCGAAGATTTTGGGGAAAGGTATGAAACGAATTGAAAAAAAAAAAGAAGTGGTACTGGAATCATTTGACCTATATGTGCAAATGGAATTCGGGCAAATCTTCCCCCGGAGTAGAACAAGAACCTAAAAGAATTGAAAGGGCCCATTCAGGAACAAGAAAATTACATCGTTATTTGAATTTCGATGAAACAATACATCAATGAGAAGTTAGTTCAATAAGTTCATAAAATTCTTTTTGATTTTATACATTATAGAATATAGGGAAGGGGAAGGAGGGCAAAACTCATGTGAAAAAAAAAAAAAAGAAATAGGACTGGAATCGACACATTGATCTTTTTTTCGCAATTATTTTGAACCGTATGCATCCAAAGGTGCACGTACGGTTCCTCAGGGATACAATTTTGCCCTAATCAACCGACTTCATCGAGAAAGATTACTTTTTTTAGGCCAAGAGGTTGATAGCGAGATCTCGAATCAACTTGTCGGTCTCATGGTATATCTCAGCATAGAAGATGATACTAGGGATCTTTATTTGTTTATAAATTCTCCAGGCGGATGGGTAATACCAGGAATAGCCATTTATGATACTATGCAATTTGTGTCACCGGATGTACATACAGTATGTATGGGATTAGCCGCTTCAATGGGATCTTTCATTCTGGTCGGAGGAGAAATTACCAAACGTCTAGCATTCCCTCACGCTTGGCGCCAATGAGTTTTTTTATTTGAGAAAAAAAAGAATACTATGCCTTCGCTGTATCGAATATGAATCAAATAAAGAATAAGTAATAATAGCATGGCACTTCGAGTTCGATATGAACAAACCATTATTGTTTTTTTCTAACATAAGATTTTGTATCGAGATAGTAGTATGAAAGAAAGGTTATTCCCAATTTGATTTTATGTGTCAAGCACAAGCAAGAGTCAATTTCAGCGTCACAAACCATTATTCTTCCACACCAGAAGTCTCTTTCTTATTTTTATGTTATGAGAGAAAGAGTCAAAAAAAAATGGAAAAAATCATTTTCTCCTTCTTGGATCGTATCAAAAAGAAACTTTGGGATTGCTAAACCACAAACGAGATAAATATATAAAGCAACAGAACCATCATAGTATCTTTTTTACTACTACGAAAGGAAGGGTGGTAAATGGATCATTTAACGATTTGGATCGGATGGGTTCTATTTATTCTTTTCGATAGAATTTCTTCTATTGAAAAAATCAATTCCATTGCAGAGCCGTATGCAATGTACAAAAGATGCCCGTACGGTTGTTTAATTCTATTTTTTATTGTTATTTTGATTCCCCCTTACTTTAACCCAATCGTGCGATATATAGATAGAAGAACCGTTCATGATGTTATATCAATATCATCAGGGTTATGATTCACCAACCTGCTAGTTCTTTTTACGAGGCACAAGCAGGGGAATTTATCCTGGAAGCAGAAGAACTATTGAAGCTTCGCGAAACTCTCACAAAAGTTTATGTACAAAGAACGGGCAACCCTTTATGGGTTATATCCGAAGATATGGAAAGGGATGTTTTTATGTCAGCAACAGAAGCCCAAGCTCATGGCATCGTTGATCTTGTAGCGGTCGAAAATGAAAATACTGGGAATTCCGTATAAATATACGAAATCCATTGAGAAATTCGAATTTTCCGTGTGAATAGAAATCATTCATAATCATCAACCATCAGGTTAAGATCGATCTAAGCCAACCCGCTCTATTCTATCTAGAATGAGATTCTATAGACACGCCATGCCAACCATTAAACAACTTATTAGAAACGCAAGACAGCCAATAAGAAATGTCACGAAATCTCCCGCTCTTCGAGGATGTCCTCAGCGTCGAGGAACATGTACTAGGGTGTATGTGCGACTCGTTTAGTTCAGATCATGAGTTTGAAGAAATGAAAAAATTTTTTCCAGTATCAACGACCACTACCAATGAATTAGGATAGATAGAGTGGAAGACGGCCATTTCATTGACTATTATCTAAAAATGAAGATCTATCATATACCTAATTATGTTATGAATTTATGGTTTCTATTGGTGCAAATCCAATCACTCCGTTTGAGATGAGAAGGAATTCTCCATTGGTAACAAATAGTTATCCATTAAGCGGAGGAAAAAGGTTATGCTCCTATTCTTGAAAAAACGGACTAACAGGGTCAGCTACCTAGCCAACTTTCATAATTAAATGCCGTCACTGTATGGATAGCTTTTTTGTGAAAAGGACTATTACTTTATAATTAGAATTGAAAAAAGAATTCTAATTGAAAAATGGATGGGTAGAGCCAAAGAGTGTGAACTATACAAGTTCACAATAAAATTCGATGAAATGAAAGAAGAGGCTCCGGTGTATAGAGAGGACCTCACCGTTTCAGAAGTTGCCATAGAAACGAGGGAACCCACTATTCTTTTTTATTTAGTAGCAGTCGAATTTCTTATTTCCAGGCGAGATACCTTGAAGAAAGAAAGAATCGTGGTCGGGAAGGTCATAGTCGCAAAAGCCATTGGAATTTATATTTTATATATCGGAAGAATCCGTTTTGTTATTAATCGACCGGAGGAAAAGGATGACTGAAAGAAGAGAAATCAATTAGTTATTCAAGAAAGTTTCATTTGATTCAATGACCAGAGTTAAACGAGGATATACAGCTCGGAGACGTCGAAAAAAGATTCGTTTATTTGCATCAACCTTTATAGGGGCTCATTCAAGACTTACTCGAACGACTACTCAACAAAGAATGAGAGCTTTGGTTTCCTCTCATCGAGATAGGAGCAGGAAAAAGAGAGATTTTCGTCGTTTGTGGATCACTCGGATAAATGCGGTAACTCGTGAGGATAGGCTATTCTATAGTTATAGCCTATTCATCCACAATCTGTACAAGAGACAATTGCTTCTGAATCGTAAAATACTTTCGCAAATAGCCCTATCAAATAAGAATTGTTTTGATATTATTTCAAATAAAATCATCAATCAAAAAGAAAATACAAATCAAATCAAGGAATAAAAGAATCTTAATAGAATCTATTATACAGGAAACAAGAATGATTGAAACAGGATTTCCCGGAGAATGGACTCCGGGAAGATAGAATAAAAAGAAATTAAGATTTGAGTAGTAGGAATAAACGAACATCTTTCAATAAAAAAAGATTTCTTCCCCATTTTTCCTTTTTTAGAATATTAGAATACAAGAATCAAATCTGGATTCTAGTCTTTTTCGAGCAAAACATTAATATGAGCTTGAGTTCCGATTGGAGTTTTGAGGAGTATATCTATTTATTTTTGGTTCTAGGACCAGTAGTTCTAGGGATCGACTCCACTCTCTCCAATTGTTTCTCATTATTACGAAAAGGTAACGAAGATAAAATACGAGCTTGTTTTATAGCAATAGTAATTAATCGTTGTTGTTTCAAGGTCAACCTATTCGTCCGTCTAGATAAGATCTTTCCTTGTTCACTAATAAATCGACTAATTAAACTCATGTTTCTATAATCGATTCGATCCCCCGATCCAATTGGGGGTAAACGCCTACGAAAAGATCGCTTGGATTTACGAAAAGGTTGTTTGGATTTATCCATGGTTTGCTTATTCCTTGTTTGTTTATTCCTTATATCTAAAATAATCTAGAAAATAGAATTCTATTTTTTTCTTATTCATTTAAGATTCGACCAAAATAGGATTTGGTTTGTATTATATATGTTAAGATGTAAAGTTCTTACTCTTCCCGCTACTTGGAAAAATCACACACGCACTCTGTTCCATCTATTTCTTTATTTCCCCATGAATCGTATACTTTTGACAATAGCGACAAAATTTTCTAAATTCTAATCGATTGGGTGTATTGTGTCGATTCTTTTGAGTAATATATCTAGAAATGCCCGGCGATTCTTTATTGACACCCTTTCGAACACAACAGGTACATTCCAAAATCACTATAATTCTGATATCTTTACCCTTGGCCATGAACCTCCTTTTCATTTTGGATCGACTTCACTTTAGAACTCTACTCATTTCCTTTTTGATCCGAACCAAATAAAAAGAAAATAAAAAAAGAATCTATATTCTATATCTATATTAATAAAAGTTACTAACTAGAAATGGAATTTGTAAATATTTTCTTTTTCGAATTATGAGAATTCGAATGACTTCGAAGTACTAGAATCTAAAATCTAATTACTATGAATTACTATAACTATAAAGAAAGAGAGTCATATTCATTAATAGAAGAATATTAAGAATATCATAATAATTAATTAATACAATTTTTTCTAACTATGGATTATTCCTATCCTAATCTCAGGATTTTCTTCTTTCTATGTTAGAATCTCGGGGAACCGCCCCTAGACTGGATCCACATTTCCATTTCTTTTCCCCCAAATTCTATCGTAGATTCACTGTATTTTTACTGAGGTTCGATACACTTTCTCTTTCTTCTTTTTTTAGGATAGGAAAGAAAAAGGGAGCGAAATTGGAGCCATGTTACGTAGAATTTTATCTCAAATCTTCTTCATTTCTTCACAGATCAATACAAGAATTCAATCAGGATTAAAAAAAGGGGAATGACAAGGCATCTGGAAATAAACGATTAATTTCTATCAATAGACCTGCTAAAGACCCAAACCATAGAGTGGTTAGCACAGGTGCCGTTGAGAGATATGTTTTTATATCTTGCATTGAAAATCCTCCTTCTTCTTTTATTTTAGATTCTTTTTTCTTATTTATTTTAATTCTTTATTTGTATTGTATATTGTAATACATATATAGTCCTAGTTCGATATTCTAATACATAAATCATAGATAACCCGATCTTTTAGTTCAAGATCATTTGTTTTTGCTCGAAATGAAATTAGAATTAGGAATTACTAACTAAAATGCGTATGTACAATGACCCAGCAGATGAAATTTTGCCGCCCCCTAAAAAAAAGAATGACAAGAACACTCTCTACCTATCTATATAGGTAGAGCAAAAAAGAAGGATGTGGAAAACAAGACATGGATTTTATACAATGACACTGTACAACAATTTTTCAAAGGGATGTAGCGCAGCTTGGTAGCGCGTTTGTTTTGGGTACAAAATGTCACGGGTTCAAATCCTGTCATCCCTACCTATTCTTTCTCCTATGGACAGTTACGAGGGATTCATTGAGTAAGGTCGGGAAAATTTGGACATAATCTTTCCTTTGTACATACTATATGTACACAAGGCCCCCTCGGGGGTAAAAAAATCCTTTTCTTTACTTCTTTACAATCGTATCTACTGTTATAGGATATAAGAAAGCGCTCTTAGTTCAGTTCGGTAGAACGCGGGTCTCCAAAACCCGATGTCGTAGGTTCAAATCCTACAGAGCGTGATTCCGTTTATGTTATGTCGAATTACAATGAAATAACTTAACAAAACAAAGTAGAATTGCAACTCAAATTTGACCTCCTACAAGGAGGAGGTCAATCAAAAAAAGAGATGTTACTCAATCAAAGGTCCAACTGATCACCGCGCCTGTATTGTAAATATGCAGTTACAAATAATCCTGTTAAAGTAATAGGAATTAGACCTAAGACGATTCCAAATAGAAAAACTTCAATCATTTCGATTTGTTTTAGGGAATAAAAAGAGAGGTAAGATCTATCCCTAAATATTAATCTGAATTATCCGTGAATCTCAATGACCAGGAATTGGCAATTGACGCGGGAAGGAACCATAGAATACCTGAAATGAAATATTCTGAGAGACTTTGATTTTGATTTTTGTAAATTGTTTATTTCATTTCATTTATTTCAAATAAGTCGTATCTTGTTCAAACCAATAAATAGAGCTGGGGTTATAGTTGAAGCAGCCAGTAAAAAACCAAAATAACTAGTTAGAATAGGCATGAAAGAGCTAAATTAGATATGTTCTTTTACTACATCTACATATATGAATAAAACATTTACCTAAGTCTCAATCCAGATACGACGGTAAGAAAAACTAATTTAAAGAATTCGTTTAGTTCCAATTGAAAGTTCTTGATTCATAAGTCATTATAGACGGACACTAAAAAAAAAAAAAAGAAAACCTTGACTTTTTCAAAAGATTTCAAATTATTGAATATTTTCATTTGATTTTTATTTTCTTTCTTTATTTGAATTTGATTTCGGGCCAACTCGATTCAAAGAAGAGCAACTTCTATTACCCTTTTAGGTTCTATATTCTTTCCTTCCATATTAAAGAATCCCATCTTTGTTTTGTATTGTAGTTCCATAAGGAAAGAACTCTTGGGGGGATCTAATGTAACAACAGTTGCATCACGAATATGGATTGTTCCAACGATCTCTTTTTTTTTTATTTTCGCAAATATTAAAAATACTAAATATAAAAAAGAATAATAAAAAATAGGAAATAGAATTCTAATATATTAATTCCAATTAACCAATGAAAAATGAAATAGTAAAGAATTAAATAGATAGGGATAGTAATAAGAATTTCCATTTAGAATAATTTCTATTTAGAATAGTAATAATAGCTTCAGTTTATAAGTTCAAACTGAAATAGTATTAGCATATTTATTCTATGAATTCTATGAACGAACAATTACCAATTACTTGAATAAAATGAGAGGATTCAAAAAAAGGAAATATGAACCGAACCACCAAAGGGTTTTATAGATTTCACATAACATATAATGGGATTTTCTGAATATAATGAGATCTTTCAATCATGATATCTCTCATTAATTATTAGAGCCCATCCATTCAAGATCTTTACTTTCTATTACTATGATGAAGCCACTAATATAAACCTTACTTAATCTTATATTCTAAGGAAAATACATTT